CAGGATCACTATAACTGACTCCATTGAGTTCGCCGCCATAGAACTCAACGGTTACACCTACTTGTTCAACACTATACTTAGATTCTGCCCTTCTAAAAGGAACATCCGCTCTAACAATTCCGTCGCCGTCTACCAAAACGACCGGAAATGTTTCAAAAAAAGTGGGCATACGCCGTACAAAAAGCTCACGTCCTTCTTTATCTCTAAAGATAGGGTGTCCTAACCACCCAACCGCTATTCCATCTCCGCTATCCATTGAGCCTGCCCTGAATAATCCTCCTTTTGCCGGATTATTGCCGATATAATCATAAAAAGCCAATTTTTCAGGAATTTTAGACCAGGCTTCGGATAAACTTTGATTTTCTGCTAGCCCAGCGCTAACTCTTCGATATATCTCTTGCTGGAAGTAACCCTGATCCCATTGATAACGAGTGGGACCAAATAATTCGATGGGGGTAGTTGCTGAACCATACCACATAGTTCCAGCAACTACAAAAGCTGCAAAAAAGACAGCCGCGATACTACTGGAGAGTACGGTTTCAATATTTCCCATACGTAATCCTTTGTATAGACGTTGTGGCGGTCGAACGCTAAGATGGAATAGACCCGCTAATATGCCCAATGTACCTGCTGCAATATGATGAGAAGCTATTCCTCCCGGAACAAAAGGATCAAAACCTTCTACGCCCCACGACGGATTTACAGGTTGTACTTTTCCCGTTAGTCCATAAGGATCAGACACCCATATTCCAGGACCATACAGGCCTGTTACATGAAATGCACCAAAACCAAAGCAAGCCACCCCGGAGAGAAATAAATGAATTCCAAAGATCTTGGGCAAATCCAAAGAAGGTTTTCCTGTACGTTCATCAGAAAATATTTCTAGATCCCAATAGACCCAATGCCAAATAGCTGCCAAAAAGCATAAGCCAGAAAATGCAATATGTGCCCCAGCTACACCTTCGTAGCTCCAAACCCCCGTATTCGTTACAGTCCCTCCTGTGATACTCCAACCTCCCCACGAATTGGTTATTCCTAAACGAGTCATGAAGGGTATAACGAACATACCTTGTCTCCACATTGGATCAAGAACGGGGTCAGAAGGATCAAAAACTGCTAATTCATAGAGAGCCATCGAACCCGCCCAACCAGCAACCAGAGCTGTATGCATTATATGAACGGAAAGCAATCGGCCGGGATCATTCAATACAACGGTATGAACACGATACCAAGGCAAACCCATGGAAAATACCCCTTTATCAAAGAAAAATAAACACTACGTAACTTTATTGCATTGGAATATACTATGACTATGCTGCGAACTTCCCCCGTTGAGTGGATTATTTCCTAACAAGGGTTATTTATTCTATTGTGTTCCAAATAATGGAAGAATTCTGTTCGTAAGAACAAAGAGAAGCAGATTTATTCTATACTCGATAAGTACCAATACGCAATGGTGGATTGCGTACCACTTTCTATGAGTAAATGCGTTTATCATTCGAAAGGCCTACTCGTAAAAAATTTCCTTTATTTTTTTGTCTTTCTTTCTGAATTTTTCTAATCTATGGATAAAATAAATATGATAAAGACAATATTATAAAGACAATAAAACCACATTATTACGTTTCCACATCAAAGTGAAATATAGGATTTAGTTCTTTTTTCTTTCAATTTATGCCTATTGGTGTTCCAAAAGTACCTTTCCGAAGTCCTGGAGAGGAAGATGCATCTTGGGTTGACGTATAGTGCGACTTGTCAGATATATTGGGTCATATGGGATTTCCCCGTTCTCTCCCCCGATCGAGATATCCTCTGTTTCGCCCAAGAAGTAGAAATGGAATCATCCATAAATTGGAGCGTGAAGTGCAATTAGATGCATTGTTTGGAGGAATTCATAGTACTATTATCAATTCGAATAATTTATGGTTGACTTTGATTGGACTACAAAAATGAAGTATCCAGGCTCCGTTTAGAAAAAACCCAATTGGTAATATATCTAGGATTAATACGTGTATCCTAAATGATGCCTGTTTGTTATTTGGAAAGTCATACCAAAAAGAAATGGTGGTGAGAAGATTTGTCCTATATGTGCAAATCAAAACGGGGTGAATCTTTACCCGGAGTAGAGCATAAACCTAAAAAGATGAAAGAGACCCATTCAGGAACAAGAAAATACCATCGTGATTTGGATTGAATCTCGATGAAACAATACATCAATGAAAAGTGAATTCGATGAGTTTTTCTATTATAAAGAAGAAATCAAAATCCGTCTTTATTGAAAAGTCGAAGAAAAAGCCCTTAATCTATACATTGATTCTTTTTTTTTTCGCTATTTTTTTTTGAACCGTATGCACCAAAAGATGCATGTACGGTTCCTAAGGGATACCATTTTGCCCTACTCAACCGACTTTATCGAGAAAGATTACTTTTTTTAGGCCAACAAGTTGAAAGCGAGATCTCGAATCAACTTATCGGTCTTATGGTATATCTCAGTATCGAG